ATATCAATCACTTGGCGTCCATCCGATGTATCGACTATGGATATTTCATATCCCCCTTTTTCTTTACGTAGTATTTTTCTTACTATACCTGTTGACGTAGCATTATAGACCGTATTGTTACTCTTACTACCATCAGGATAGATCTGTCCCCTTCCTCGGTTTCCCCCTACATATATGGGATATTTTAAGAAATGAACGTCTTTCTTCGTAGCAGGATCGGGGGAAAGAATGGGAAAGACGATTTCACTATATTTCTGACCGGGAACAGGGCCTATCACAAGAATATTTTTTTTATCGGGACGATAACTCTGAAAAGAGAGATTTCCTATCTTTTCTTTCAACTCAGGAGAAATACGGTCGGGCGGCGCTAATTCGAATCCCTCGGGCAAAATAAGAACAGCACCCACATTTAACCCTCCCTTTTTCCCATTAGCAAGAACTTGTTTCAGTTGCATATCATAAGGAATTCGAAGAACTGCTTCAAATACAGTATCGGGAAGCACAGCTTGGGGAACTTCAATATCCACGGGCTTATTAGCTAAATGGCAATTGGCACATACAATTCGTCCGGTTGCTTCTCGTGGGTTTTCATAACCCTGCTGCGCAAAAATGGGATATGCATTTGAAATAGATGTCCGAGTTATTACATATATCATGATCGATACAGAAATAGATCGAATCATCTGTTCCTTTACCCAAGAAAAAGTATTTCTATTTTCCATGTCCAATCGCAGATCCCAGAATTTCTACAATAAATTAGATAGGTAGCTAAGCTAATCTAGTTCCCTATACACGAGTCTGTTGTCATTCTACTGCAACAGTTGTACTGGAATGATGAATACCTTGAGCAGGTAGAAATAGAAAGAATTTTGCTAAAAAGGAAAAGGGCTTTCTTTCTAAAAGAAGAAAGATGCTAATTTGATTAATATCAGGAGATCAAATGAGTTTATGCTTCACTAATTGAATGATAAATGACTACAAGCGAAGGAGATAGACGGTTTAAATAAAAAAAGACCCAAAATTTCAAACATGTATCTAGAATCACTGGAAAACTACAAACAAAAATAGTGAAAATTAGCTCGTTAGGAGCCCATCCAAGATCATTGTAGACCCAACGAATTAGTAGTTCCCAACCGCGGGTGGAGTGAAATCCAACAAAAAAATCAGTAACTAAAAGAATACTAAAAGCTTTTATTGAGTCATTTAAGTTATAGAAGAATTCCTGAACCCAAGAATTCAAAATGACAAGTTCCTCTTTACCCAGAAAAAAAGAACCACTTAGAATAGCCAAACAGATTATATTTGTCGAGAAATGCAAAATGATATGGAGATGATCCTCATTATCTATTTTGGCCAATTGTATTATTTCCTTGTGTATTCCTATAGGAGGTTTTTGTACATGTGTCTTCGGTTTCTCTTTTATCATTTCGTCCAAGAGAAAAAGTTCTTCTAATTCTATGAATCTTTCTAGAACCTTTTTCTCTTGAATATCAGTTAAGAGAGTTTCGGATTGCCTGGTATTCCACCAATTCTTAATCCAAAGTTCCAGACATTTGTTAAAAGAGAAAGAGACCCCCCAGGGCAAAAGTACGATAAATACAAGATATAGGAAAGAAGGCAATGCTTTCTTTTTTTTCATTTTTGATCTGTAAATTGAGTTGTTAATGAATCCGCTCCATTCGCTGACTCTATTTCATTCGCTGACTCTATATGATATTTCTTTTTCTTTGAAGCAAAAATTCTATAACAAGGTTTGAGACCTTGTATATATTTCTCTTTTTTGTATACTAGTGGAATTTCATTGCATTGGGTTCTTTCTTAGATCTAGATGGAGTGGAATAGAGAAATAGAATAAAAAAAAGCGCTTTCGGATGAAAATGGAAGAATATTATGCCATCACTTGGACAAAACAAATTAGAAGCAATTTTCTCTTATCCTCGTTTGTTCCTTCCTTTAGATAAATACTCGAAAATTCCCTTACAATAACGAATCCAATTTCGAAGGGACCTCCTCCCCGTGTTGAGAAAATCTTCTTCCAATTCGTCCTCATTCAATTCATTTCAAAAAAATGCAATCGGTACTCAAAATACTTCAATTGGTACACGCAAGAAATAGGCCAATTCGGCAGCTTTTTGTTCTATTTCTCGTGGAGTAAAAAACTTCTCATCAGTACGAGTCAAGGGAATGACCCCCTGGCCCCGGATTTCCATATAAAGGATACGACGAGGATAAAGACCCTCTTTAACCTGAATTCTAATTGATTGGATATCCCGCATAAGGAATCGAAGGAAGACGCGACGTTTTATTCCAGGGAATCCCCAACGAAAAATGCACACTATTCCCTCTTTTCTATCGAATCGGTCATAACCACTGCCTACATTCCACAAAATAGTGCACCACAAGTAGGAGCTAATGAATAGGCCCGCGATTCCGTAGAAAGACATCACGACCCCCTGTGGAAAAAAAAGAATTTGTTGAGATGGAAGTACAGATATCATATTCTTACCAAGATAACTGGAAGCCCCAACCGATAAGAATCCTAGTGAACCTAGAAAAAGAATACAGGCCCAGAAAAAATTACCTCTTTTTCGAGAACCTTTTAGAAGTTCTATCCATATGTGTTCTGATCGCCAATTCATATTAGATATACTAAATCCAGCAGCGGTCGATTGAAATTGAGAGAATAAGCTAAATGATTTTGACTTTACTTTTTTTGATTCTGAAATCGCCTTCAGCAACGAGTACTCCTGTGAAATAATTGGTTAGATACATTGACTTTCTATTCAAAAAATATTCGTTGATCCACTTAAAATAAAACTCGCTATACCCGGCTCCGCATATGCATGCATTTATGCTCGTAGCCTATATCCGCATCCATAGCCGTTTTTCGTTTGTGTGTAGAAAGAACCACATACCCTACCATATTACTTACACTAAAAAATATCTGTATTATGATCCTGCGTGGAAATACATTGAGAAAATTCGCCCCCGTCGGTTCTAGACAATCTTATTTTTCTGCACATAAAGAAATAAAGAAGCCATTGCAATTGCCGGAAATACTAAGCCTACTAAAGGCACGAAAATAGAAGGTAAGTTAAAATCCGTCATAGAATAGGTGTCTCAATTCAAATTTACTATTTCTATCTATTCGAAAAATATCTTAAGATTCTTATAATATAATTAAGTATATCTATTATAAGGAATATTGACTATTGTATTTTTTAGTTTGCAAAATAAAGATTTTTTATAGAATACTAAAGTATTCTATAAAAAAAAATGAATGGAATGGATAATAAGAAAATTGCAAAAAAAGAGAACTAATTAAAAATTCAAAAGATTTGATTTTTCTTTTCCCGTCCTCACGGCCTTTCTATCCTTCTAATCGAACTTGAAATTGGATTCAAAAGAAAGCGATTGTGAAAATGAAATACCTCTTTCAGAATACCCTTTAAAAAAGGTCTCAGTACGACTTTTAGTCGAATGCGCCCATTTCGAATCCTAAATAAGTTTCGTCTACCTACTTCCACATGCAATACTTCTTCAACCACTCTCGGACCCCTACAAACGCAAGATGCGCGTCAGGTTTTGAAATAAGGATATCCCCCAGCCCCAGTATACCGAAACTCGCTCTTATCCTATCCCACCGGTTGTAAGGATTCATACATAGGGCTTTTTAGTTGATTGATAGTGCCATAAAGTTGAAGCTTTTTTAGACTTTTTTATTAAGCTGTAATTTCCTTCCTGCATACGCGGTCCTCTATTCTCTAGAAGCTCATACAATAATGCGCGGTAAAGGCGGAAAAATAGCATACTCAATCAAAATCAAAGGGCAAATTCTCTTACTTACTACAGATCTCATACTACCCCCTTAGACTTTTTAAGGCGATATACCACCCAAAGGGTATGAAAATGCCGGGTGGAGTTAGCTTTTCGATGAAGACCCGTCCCGTGCAGCGAAGTCCTATTAGTAAGACCCCGCGCAAGACGCAAGAATGGATTATAGAAGAATATTATTCCGAATACTCCTCCGGACGCGTATAGTAGCATTTCGATTCCTAATCTTTTTTCATTGATTCTTTCCCAATACAATAAATAAATACAAATATAGTATTTATTTATTGTATTATACCTTTATATATTCTAAATATATAGAATAGAGGAATCTCTATTTGTCAAGTCTCATGATCGTATCAAGATCCATTTTTATTCGGCTCAATCTTAAAAAAAAAAGATTGAGCCGAGTTTAATTGCAATCAATTAGAAGAATAAAGAAGAATTACTGCATTTTGCAACTGATTTTTTCTCTTTCTATTTCGCTTCTTTTTTATTTAGACCTTCTTTATATCTAGTTTTATCTACTTATCTAGTTTATCTACCGGCTCGAACTCGAATTTGATCGCCTTCCATACTTCACAAGCTGCGGCTAGTTCAGGACTCCATTTGCAAGCTGCTCGGATAATTTCATTACCTTCACGAGCAAGATCGCGTCCTTCATTACGAGCTTGTACACAAGCTTCTAAAGCCACCCGATTAGCTGCTGCACCAGGTGCATTTCCCCAAGGATGTCCTAAAGTTCCTCCACCAAATTGTAATACAGAATCATCTCCAAAGATTTCGGTCAGAGCTGGCATATGCCAAACATGAATACCCCCTGAAGCCACCGGTATAACACCTGGCATGGATACCCAGTCCTGAGTGAAAAAGATACCGCGAGCACGATCTTTTTCAATAAAATCATCGCGCAATAAATCAACAAAACCTAAAGTCATTTCGCGTTCCCCTTCTAACTTACCTACTACTGTACCGGCGTGGATATGATCTCCCCCAGACATACGCAATGCTTTAGCTAATACACGAAAATGCATACCATGATTTTTCTGTCTATCAATAACTGCATGCATTGCCCGGTGAATGTGAAGAAGTAGGCCATTGTCGCGGCAATAATGAGCCAAACTAGTATTTGCAGTGAATCCCCCAGTTAAGTAGTCATGCATTACAATAGGAGCCCCTAATTCCCTCGCAAATACAGCTCTCTTAATCATTTCTTCGCATGTACCTGCAGTCGCATTCAAGTAATGCCCCTTGATTTCACCGGTTTCGGCCTGTGCTTTATAAAGAGCTTCGGCACAAAAGACAAAACGGTCCCTCCAGCGCATAAATGGTTGTGAGTTTACGTTTTCATCATCTTTGGTAAAATCAAGTCCACCGCGTAGACACTCATAACACGCTCTACCATAATTTTTTGCGGATAATCCCAATTTTGGTTTAATAGTACATCCCAAAAAAGGACGGCCGTACTTGTTCAACTTATCCCTTTCAACTTGGATACCATGAGGCGGACCTAGGAAAGTTTTTGAATAAGTAGTGGGAATTCGCAGATCCTCCAGACGTAGAGCGCGTAGGGCTTTGAAACCAAATACGTTACCCACAATGGAAGTAAACATGTTAGTAACAGAACCCTCTTCAAATAGGTCTAATGGATAAGCTACATAAGCGATATATTGATTTTCCTCCCCAACAACGGGCTCGATGTGATAGCATCGTCCTTTGTAACGATCAAGACTGGTAAGTCCATCAGTCCAAACAGTTGTCCATGTACCAGTAGAAGATTCGGCAGCTACTGCAGCCCCTGCTTCTTCGGGCGGAACCCCCGGCTGAGGAGTTACTCGGAATGCTGCCAAGATATCAGTATCCTTGGTTTCATACTCCGGGGTGTAGTAAGTCAATTTATAATCCTTAACACCAGCTTTAAATCCAACACTTGCTTTAGTTTCTGTTTGTGGTGACATAAGTCCCTCCCTACAACTCATGAATTAAGAATTCTCACAACGACAGGGTCTACTCGATATGGATTAGGCGTAAATGAAACCTTTGCAAAAATCTTTTAAAACAAAAAGGATATTCAATTAATATCAACTCATTAAAGAAAATGGAGGGCATGCTTAAGTTAATGAATATGTTTCATTCATATATAATGCGTACACCCTGTGTATGTTCTATCCTATAGGAATTCTACTATAGGAATTCGATAGGAATTGAGTTGTTGTTATGGTAAGTTAACATGGTTCATTATTAAACCATGGATTTGATTCACCAAATCCATCATTATTGTATACTCTTTGATAGATATAGCGCAACCCAAATCAATCCCTAATCCTTATTTTACAAGTTCTTAATAGGCCCCTTTCTTATTTTGAATGTAAATACCTAAATACTAAGAAAATTCTCTGTTGACAGCAATCTATGCTTCACAGTAGTATATATTTTGTATATCGAAGTCCTAGATAGGAAAGTAGAGTAGGGACAGATCCTCCACAAAAGGCGAAATGTATATGAAAAAAAGATTGATTGAACTTTCCAACGGACTCATTCCATGAGTAAATGATTGAATGGGATTCGCTTGGGCAACGAAATCAAGTCCTGGTCCCCTTTTCTCTCTTATTGAATTAACTAATTCATTTCCTTTTGACTTTCGGATTTTTGGCTCTTTTTTTGGATTTGATTTGGCATTATTCAACAAGAAAAAAAGCAAAATTTCGACAAATTCCTTTTTTTTTGAAAATTATGTGATAATTATGAGAACCAATCCTACTACTTCTCGTCCCGGGGTTTCCACAATTGAGGAAAAAAGCACAGGGCGTATCGATCAAATTATTGGGCCCGTGCTGGATATCACTTTTCCCCCAGGCAAGTTACCTTATATTTATAACGCTTTGGTAGTCAAGAGTAGAGACACTGCCGGTAAGCAAATTAATGTGACTTGTGAGGTACAACAATTATTGGGAAATAATCGAGTTAGAGCTGTAGCTATGAGTGCTACAGACGGGTTGATGAGAGGAATGGAAGTGATTGACACGGGAGCTCCTCTCAGTGTTCCAGTCGGTGGAGCTACTCTCGGACGAATTTTCAACGTTCTTGGGGAACCTATTGACAATTTGGGTCCTGTAGATACTAGTGCAACATTCCCTATTCATAGATCTGCGCCTGCCTTTATCGAGTTAGATACGAAATTATCCATCTTTGAAACAGGTATTAAGGTGGTCGATCTTTTAGCTCCTTATCGACGTGGGGGAAAAATCGGACTATTTGGGGGGGCTGGAGTAGGGAAAACAGTACTCATCATGGAATTAATCAACAACATTGCTAAAGCTCATGGAGGCGTATCCGTATTTGGCGGAGTAGGGGAACGGACTCGTGAAGGAAATGATCTTTATATGGAAATGAAGGAATCCGGAGTAATTAATGAAAAAAATATTGAGGAATCAAAGGTAGCTCTAGTCTATGGCCAAATGAATGAACCGCCGGGAGCTCGTATGAGAGTTGGTTTAACTGCCCTAACTATGGCAGAATATTTCCGAGATGTTAATAAGCAAGACGTGCTTCTATTCATCGATAATATCTTTCGTTTTGTTCAAGCAGGATCGGAGGTATCCGCTTTATTAGGGAGAATGCCCTCCGCAGTGGGTTATCAACCTACTCTTAGTACAGAAATGGGTTCTTTGCAAGAAAGAATTACTTCTACCAAAAAGGGATCTATAACTTCGATCCAAGCGGTTTATGTACCTGCGGACGATTTGACCGACCCTGCTCCTGCCACAACATTTGCACATTTGGATGCTACTACCGTACTTTCCAGAGGATTAGCTTCCAAGGGTATTTATCCAGCAGTAGATCCTTTAGATTCAACCTCAACTATGTTACAGCCTCGGATCGTTGGCAACGAACATTATGAAACTGCGCAAAGAGTTAAGCAAACTTTACAACGTTACAAAGAACTTCAGGACATTATCGCAATTCTTGGGTTGGATGAATTATCGGAGGAGGATCGTTTAACTGTAGCAAGAGCACGAAAAATTGAACGTTTCTTATCACAACCGTTCTTTGTGGCAGAAGTTTTTACCGGTTCTGCAGGAAAGTATGTTGGTCTTGCAGAAACAATTAGGGGATTTCAACTAATCCTTTCCGGAGAATTAGACGGCCTACCCGAACAGGCTTTTTATTTGGTGGGTAACATCGATGAAGCTAGCACGAAAGCTATAAACTTAGAAGAGGAGAACAAATTGAAGAAATGAAATTAAATCTTTATGTACTAACTCCTAAGCGAATTATTTGGGATTGTGAAGTGAAAGAAATCATTTTATCTACTAATAGTGGCCAAATTGGCGTATTACCAAACCACGCCCCCATTAACACAGCTGTAGATATGGGTCCTTTGAGAATACGCCTCCTCAACGACCAATGGTTAACGGCGGTTCTGTGGAGCGGTTTTGCGAGAATAGTTAATAATGAGATCATCATTTTAGGAAATGATGCGGAACTGGGTAGTGACATTGATCCGGAAGAAGCTCAACAGGCACTTGAAATAGCCGAAGCTAACTTGAGTAGAGCTGAGGGTACGAAAGAATTGGTTGAAGCGAAGCTAGCTCTCAGACGAGCTAGGATACGAGTCGAGGCTATCAATTGGATTCCCCCATCCAATTGAAGACAATCCAAAGGTTTAGTTGATACAAAGAAAAAGGGAAGAGGAGTAGAAAAAGTTATTAGATAGCGAAGCGAAGTAAGTCCAATGCTATCTAGTAATTTTTCTACCTACCTACCTACTATTGGATTTGAACCAATGACTCCCGCCGTATGAAAGCAATACTCTAACCACTGAGTTAAGTAGGCAATTTATCACCACAAAGGAAGACCCATTACTTCGATCGATTATAGATCGAATCCTTTTTATAAGCAATACTGCTCCGTTATTACTATGTTATATAGTAAGCAGATCAAAGGGATATCCTCTGGCATTAGAGAATATTCATCTTGACAAGAAATTATCTATATGTTAAGATATCTCTGACAAGGGCTATAGCTCAGTTCGGTAGAGCAACTCGCTTACACGTGCGCCAATGCTTTTCAAGGGAGCTTATTATGCAATGAACATAATTGATCTTATTGCAAAATCAATGTCTTACTTCATGGATTCGAGAGAATAGGAGAACAGTAGCCTGACAAACAGTCGGTTCAGTCCGATTCAGGTGTCAATTCAGGTGCCTAATCAAATAGAACCCTTATTGATTTGCTAGTTGATAAGGTAAATATCCAGCCCACTAAATGCTAGGCGTAATGAGGATAAGGGCCTCCAAAAAACTTCTTTTCGTTCTATGAACTTTAAGGTGTATGAAGTCTCATAGTCAACTCTTGCAGCGGAACGATAGAGACTCCATTTCACTTAGGTTGATTTAATTTAGGCCGGAGGCAGACCTAAGTCAAGGTAATCCTCCTTTGAAACACTTTGGTATTGCTCCTAGATAGATCATAATACAAATAATCAATCAGAGCACAGGGAGCCATCTCATTATCTTTCCGTAAAGAAAAACTATGGTGGACTAACTGATCTTTACATCAGTTGATGAAAGAGCCCAATGCAAAAAAATGCATGTTGAGTCTTTGAAACAGTTCGAATCATTTCGATAATAATCCGTTTGATCTGTTTTACCGAGAAGGTCTACGGTTCGAATCCGTATAGCCCTAATATGTCCTATTTTTAGATTTTAGGATAGAGATCCTATGTTTCCTTTAGTATAGTTTTCATTTTCTCATTAGTACTTGTTTATAGACTGGACGGTCGCTTGCGCCATAGAATAGAGATAAAAGCATTACCACAGGCTCATTCTTCGAAAATCATAGAGACAGGAAAAGAAAAACGAATTTCTATCAAATCAATAGAAGGAAGGATCCCTTACCCTATTTGAATTCCATCCTCCTTCAAATAGGATATGCTCTAAGTCCCTAGACTTCCCTATAATAACTGCAATGATTTTCTCCATCTTGCGAATTCCTACTTTGTTTGAAGTATATTACTTTGCTTATAGATACGTTATCTAAATCGATCTACTTTAAATAGAAAAATAGAAATAAAATCCAAAAATAAAGAAAGAGTAAATAAGAAAACAGAATATTCTGTCTCATAGTTCTGAAATAGAGTTCTTTATTTTTTCTTTTTATAGTATTA